TGGTTGACAGATGGTATTCAAATAAAAATCTTATTTCCTTTCTGTCTGAAACCTTCGCAAAAATCGAAACTACGATCCTCTCAGAAAGATCTAATGAAAAAGAAAAAAGAAAAAGGTGATTTTTGTTTTTTAACAGTTTGGGGAATGGAAACTGAACTCCCCTTTTGTTCACCCCGAAAAAAACCTTCCTTTTTTAAACCCATTTTAAAGGAATTCGAAAAAAAAATTGGAAAATGTAAAAAGAAGTATTTTCGAGTTCTAACAGTTTTCAAAGGAAAAACAAAATTACTTCGAAAAGTTTCAAAAGAAACAAAAAAATGGGTTATCAAAAGTGTTTTTTTTATAAAAAGAATAATAAAAGAACTTTTAAAAGTAAATCCAATTCTTTTATTTAGATTAAGAGAAGTCGGAGTCGATGAATCAAGCGAAATTAAAGAAGAAAAAGATTCCATAATAAACAATCAAATAATTCACGAATCATTTAGTCAAATTCAAATTGCATCTCCGAGTTGGACAAACTCTTCATTGACAGAAAAAAAAATGAAGGATCTGGCTAATAGAATAAGTACAATTCGAAATCAAATAGAAAGAATCACAAAAGAGAAAAAAAAAGTAACTCCAAGAATAAATAATCTTAGTCCTACAAGTTATAATGCTAAAAAATTAGAAAAACAGCAAATGTTAAAAATGTTAAAAAGAAGAAATGCTCGATTAATCTGTAAATTATCCCCTTTTGTAAAATTTTTCATTGAAAAAATATACACAGATATTTTTTTATATATCATTAATATTCCCAGAATAAATACAGAACTTTTTCTTAAATTAACAAAAAAAATTATTGATAAATCCATTTACAATAATGAAAGAAAACAAGAAAGAATTAATAAAAAAAAGAAAACTCCAATTCCGTTTATTTCGAGTATAAAAAAGCCACTTGATAATATTAGTAATATTAAAGCAAATTCACATATTTTTTATGACTTATCCTACGTGCCACAAGCGTATGTATTTTACAAATTAGCAAAAATCCAAGTTAGTAACTCGTTAAGATTTGTTGTTCAATATCAAGGAATCCCCTTTTTCCTTAAGCCTAAAATAAAGGATTCTTTTGAAACACAAGGAATGCTTGATTCGAAATCAGCAGATAACAAACTTCCGGGTTATGAAATGAATCCATGGAAAAGCTGGTTAAGAGGACATTATCAATACCATTTATCTCAGATTGGATGGTCTAGATTAATACCAGAAAAATGGCGAAATACATTTCGTCAGCATCGTATAGCTAAAAAGGCAAATTTTAGCAAACGGCATTCATATGAAAAAAACCCATTAATGAATTCCAAAAAACAAAAACAATTTGAAGTATATTCATTATCTAATCAAAAAGATAATTTTCTAAAATACTATCGATATGATCTTTTATCATATAAATTTATTCATTATGAAAAGAAAACGGAATGCTTTTTTTATGGATCCCCCTTTCAAGGAAATACGAACCAAGAAATTTATTATAACACGCCTAAAAAAAACTTTTTTGATATGCTGAGGAACATCCCTATTAAAAATGATCTAGGAAAGATCCATATGGAAAAACCGGCCGATAGAAAATATTTTGATTGGAAAATTTTAAAATTTGATCTTATACAAAAAGTCGATATTGAAGCCTGGATCATAAGTGATACCAATAGGAATCAAAATACTCAAATTCGTACTAAAAATTCTCAAATAATTTCTAAAAAAGATTTTTTTTATCTTAAGATCCCAGAGATCAATTTACCAAACTCTCGCAAGGGGTTTTGCGATTGGATGGGAATGAATGAAAAAATGCTAAAGCATCCCATATCCAATCTGGAACTTTGGTTCTTCCCAGAATTTTTGTTACTTTATAATACATATAAAATGAAACCTTGGTTTATACCAAGCAAATTACTTTTTTTAAATTTAAATAGAAGTGAAAATAAAAAGATCAATGAAAAAGAAAAAGGCAATTTTTTGATAGCATCAAATAAAAAGCATCGAAATCAAGAAGAAAAAGAACCGACAACTCTAGGAGAGTGGAGATCCGTTCTCTCACCCCAAAAAGATATTGAAGAAAATTATGCAAGATCGAACATGAAAAAAGGGAAAACTAAAAAACAATACACGAAAGCAGAACTCCGTTTGTTCCTGAAACGTTATTTGCTTTTTCAATTGGGATGGGATGAGACTTTGAATGAAAGAATGATCAATAATATCAATGTATATTGTCTCCTGCGTAAACTGATAGATTCAAGAAAAATTACTATATCCTCGATTCAAAAGAAACAAATGAGTTTGGATATAATGATGATTAATAAGAATTTAACTCTTTCAGAATTTATGAAGAAGGGAGTATTGATTCTAGAACCCATTCGTCTGTCTGAACAAAAAGATGGGCAATTTATTATGTATCAAACCGTGGGTATTTCGTTGGTTCATAAGAATAAGCATCAAAAATACCAAGAGCAAGGACATGCTTCTAACAATAATTTTGATGAAACTATTTCACCACATCAAAGAATAACTGGAAATAGAGACAAAAATCATTTTGATTTACTTGTTCCCGAAAATATTTTATCCTTTAGACGTCGTAGAAAATTGAGAATTCTAATTTGTTTCAATTCAAAAAATAGAAATTATATAGACCAAAATCCGGTATTTTGGAACGTAAAAAACAGCAGCCAAGTTTCACATGACAATAACCATCTTGATAGAGATAAAAATCAATTAATGAAATTAAAGCTCTTTCTTTGGCCTAATTATCGATTAGAAGATTTAGCTTGTATGAATCGTTATTGGTTTGATACCAATAATGGCAGCCGTTTCAGTATGTTAAGGATACAGATGTATCCACGATTGAAAATTTTTCGATAATACACTTTTTCTGTATATCCTATACCCTATATATATAATAGGGTATATGAAAGCAAACAAATACACAGATCACATGTCTTATCTCACATTTCATTCTAGTATCCAATATCAAATGAATAATGTCTGAATTAGATCTCGAAATGAATCAACGGAACCTTCTTTATTTTAGGTCTAAATTCTTCGATCCAAAAATGTACCAACCTTTTCTATTCCTATCGAAAACCAATTCAAAATTGGATTGATTGATTTGAATTCAGGAAATTAGGAGTTCATAAAGAAATTTTGATTAGATTCTTGTATACACCACATTCAAATTAATGGCATTATTATTACTGATCGGTAAAATCCATATCTGTAAAAAGGGGAAGGGGCGTTTTTTTATGGTAAAAAATTCATCGATTTTGGTTATTTCTCAAAAAGGAAACAAAGAAACCAGGGGGTCTGTTGAATTTCAAGTATTCAGTTTCACCACTAAAATAAGGAAACTTACTTCACATTTGGAATTGCACAAAAAAGACTTTTCATCTCAGCGAGGTTTGCGAAAAATTTTGGGAAAACGTCAACGACTGCTGGCCTATTTGTCAAAAAGAAATAGGGGGCGCTATAAAGAATTAATTGGGGAGTTGGATATTCGAGAGATAAAAACTCGTTAATTTGAAGCGTGAGACCATTTGAGCTTAGTCGTTTAAATTTTGATGAACTTCTTTCTTTTTACTTTCAGCAATGCATGGAAGAATGACTCGAGAAAAACTTATGATTCCACCAACTACAAGAAAAGACCTCATGATAGTCAATATGGGCCCTCACCACCCATCAATGCATGGTGTTCTTCGACTGATCGTTACTCTCGATGGTGAAGATGTTATTAACTGTGAACCAGTATTGGGTTATTTACATAGAGGGATGGAGAAAATTGCGGAAAATCGAACAATTATACAATATTTGCCTTATGTAACACGTTGGGATTATTTAGCTACTATGTTCACAGAAGCAATAACCGTAAACGGGCCCGAACAGCTAGGGAATATTCAAGTACCTAAAAGGGCTAGCTATATCAGAGCTATTATGTTGGAGTTGAGTCGTATCGCTTCCCATTTATTATGGCTTGGTCCTTTTATGGCAGATATTGGGGCGCAGACCCCTTTCTTCTATATTTTTCGAGAACGAGAATTGATATATGACCTATTTGAAGCTGCTACCGGCATGCGCATGATGCATAATTTTTTTCGTATCGGAGGAGTCGCTGCTGATCTACCTCATGGCTGGATAGATAAATGTTTGGATTTTTGCGATTATTTTTTAACCGGGGTTGCTGAATATCAAAAACTTATTACACGGAATCCTATTTTTTTAGAACGGGTTGAGGGCGTAGGCATTATTGGCGGAGAAGAGGCACTAAACTGGGGTTTATCGGGACCAACGCTACGAGCTTCCGGAATACAATGGGATCTTCGTAAAGTTGATCGTTATGAGTGTTACGAGGAATTTGATTGGGAGATTCAATGGCAAAAAGAGGGGGATTCATTAGCTCGGTATTTAGTACGAATTGGCGAAATGACAGAATCTATAAAAATTATCCAGCAGGCTCTGGAAGGAATTCCAGGGGGACCCTATGAGAATTTAGAAAGCCGCCGCTTTGATAGAATAAAAGACCCTGAATGGAATGATTTTGAATATCGATTTATTAGTAAAAAGCCTTCTCCGACTTTTGAATTGTCCAAGCAAGAACTTTATGTAAGAGTCGAAGCACCAAAAGGAGAATTGGGAATTTTTCTGATAGGAGACCGGAGTGTTTTTCCTTGGAGATGGAAAATTAGACCGCCGGGTTTTATCAACTTGCAAATTCTTCCGCAGTTAGTTAAAAGAATGAAATTGGCTGATATTATGACGATACTAGGTAGCATAGATATTATTATGGGAGAAGTTGATCGTTGAAATGATAATTGATACAACAAAAATACAAGTTATCAATTCTTTTTTCAGATTGGGATCCTTAAAAGAAGTCTATGGGATCATATGGATGCTTATCCCTATTTTCATTCTTGTATTAGGAATCACACTAGGTGTACTAGTAATTGTTTGGTTAGAAAGAGAAATATCTGCAGGGA